ATATTTGATTGATTACAATTCTGTATATTCCACTTACTAGAGAGGTTCCCAAGGAATTCATTAGAGGAATATTTCCAATAAATACGGTTTGTTCTTGCATATCTCTACCGGTTTTCCAAATTAATCCCGCGGATACATATAATTCAGAAGAGTATGTGAGTGATTCATACACAGCATCTCTTTCTTTTATCAAGGGCTCTGACAATTGATATGTTGCCACAAATAATTGAAATTCAATTTCTTGATCTGTATCTTCAATTTTTGGAAACTTATGAAGTTCTTCCATCAAGCCTTGATCAATGAACCTACAAAATCCGTCAAATTGTATCTGACTAAACCCTGGTATTGTATACATTCCCTCATTTCCATCCCGGAACATCTTAAGTTTTCCGTTTATCGAAAAAATCCAACTATTGGCTCACTCTTCGTTGAACCATATAGATTGATCTAGCAACGATGGAATGTATATTTTGCTCATTTGAACAACATGAAATTTTACCCAACCCCATATACATATATATATGTACTAAATACGTATGAACGGAGGAATAAAAAAAAATGTGACTCAAATTCGAATTTGCGACAGATACAAATGGAAATGAATTGATAAAACATTCCTGGAAACAAAATTCTGCCACTTAGACTTATGGAGTCTTCTATAGAATATCAAAATAGATCCAATTTCTACCTTATGATATTACGATCAGATTGGATACCATAAATGGATTCGGAATTGAATCTGTTCTCTATGATTGAGATAAAGACAGAATAATCAGGAACCGTCTAGAGTTGACTTTTATTTTAGCACTTAATTTATTTCATCGATTCCGTTGTTCAAAAAATGATTTGCAGAGAGAAAAGATATTTCTACCCATTTGTTAATTAGTAGAATACGATTGAAGTGCGTAAGAGAAGTCATATTTATTAAGTACATGCAGATATAACTATCTAGCTATCCGTATATCCCATCTTTTATCAAAGTTCCCTTGAGGCAACATAGGTCGTGCTATATCCAAATTTCAATTTTATATTCAATATATTCAATGAAAAATGCAAGCACGACGATTTCCTAATAGGAATATAAGATACCTGACTAGGTATCCGTGTAAGAATTTCTGTTCTGGGGTTTACATATACACATAATTGTTGTTATAATTGAAATTGAAAAGGATTAATTATGGAAAGGAATTGAGACTGATTAGTCGTATATCAATTTGATCTCCTTATGTCATTAAGGAAACCAAATTGGAGATCAAAATCCAAGAACCATTCATGAATTCACAGTCATTAATGCTTCCAATTTGCTCTGAATTTTGGATTCTGGAAATCCATTTTTCTCTTTCAATAGAAAAAAAGGGGAAAGCTTTTATTTAGGTGTTGTGTGTTTTGAAATACAATCAATCTAAGAGAACAACAGGATCCAATCAAAAAAAAGAAATGGTTCAGCAATTCCCCAGAATATTTCCATCTATATCTATTTTGTATCGTTTTGGCGGCATGGCCGAGTGGTAAGGCGGGGGACTGCAAATCCTTTCTCCCCAGTTCAAATCCGGGTGTCGCCTGATTAACAAAAGACTCGGAATTTCTTACCCTACTAAACTAATAGAACTCAAAAAATTCTTGCCTGGCAGAAGCAGAGGTAAGGGGCGGGGACTGTCGATACCCAATTTTAAGAATCGGGGGGTTGACTTTCAATTATTTCTTCAAAAATCGGGGTGTGACCCAAACCTGTACCATACCAATATGAATTACCAATATAAATAAAGAAATACTCACTTAATTACGGATTCCTGATGCGTTCAGGCCATTGATTTGATTTATCAATCGAATCAAATCCATAGTAAGATTCAATTGTGAGATTCAGAACTACGAAAGTCAGGGACCGTAAATCCGTGTATCCAAAGGAAGGTTCCTAAGAGACTGTAAATCCTTGCTCCTAGGATCCAAGAAGGGGTTATAGGAAGGACTATAAATACTTCCTAATTACCTTACCCTACTCGTGTTTACTGACTGAGTCTTGAAGTAGATTGGGTAGGTTGGTGGGGAATCCAATTAGGAGTTGTGGAAAGAACTGAAGATACTTTGTATCCATACAAACTCATGAGAGTCTCTGAGTGCTCAGGTTTTCAATTAATATTGTATGGGTGATTGGCTTTTATAGAATAAAAGTGGAAAAAAGTGCTTTCGTTGGGGTAACCCCGCCAAGAATGTAATAGGGTGTCTTCCAATTGTTTCACATTTCACAGAAGTAGAGACAGTAAGGCTTAGATGGGAAATTAGGGGTGTGTGATAGATAGTTATATATCTTGATGGTATATTTTTTTTTCTGCTTTTTGTTTATGAAAGGCAACAATAGGTCTTACTATATTCCTACATATTCCATTAGTCACATTCCCTTGAGACTTCCAAGGGGCAACTGTGTATCTTGCTTGTACTTAGTGCTTTCCGATTCCACCAGAAATCATATAGGGACTTGTTACGGGTGTATTCATTGGATTGG